GTTCCTTTCATTACAGTATTTCTGAACAAGTTCCTGGATAACAAGCCTAAGGGTTTTATTATTGATGATAGGGACGATATTGATGATAGTGACGATATTGATGTGAGTGACGATATCGACCGTGACCTTGATACGGAGCTGGAGCTTCTAACTAGGATGAATGCACTAACTATGGATATGATGCCAGAAATAGACCGATTTTATATCACCCTTCAATTCGAATTAGCAAAAGCAATGTCTCCTTGCATAATATGGATTCCAAACATTCACGATCTGGATGTGAATGAGTCGAATTACTTATCCCTCGGTCTATTAGTGAACTATCTCTCCAGGGATTGTGAAAGATGTTCCACTCGAAATATTCTTGTTATTGCTTCGACTCATATTCCCCAAAAAGTGGATCCCGCTCTAATAGCTCCGAATAAATTAAATACATGCATTAAGATACGAAGGCTTCTTATTCCACAACAACGAAAGCACGTTTTCACTCTTTCATATAGTAGGGGATTTCACTTGGAAAAGAAAATGTTCCATACTAAGAGATTCGGGTCCGTAACCATGGGTTCCAATGTACGAGATCTTGTAGCACTTACCAATGAGGCCCTATCGATTAGTATTACACAGAAGAAATCAATTATAGACACTAATATAATTAGATCTGCTCTTCATAGACAAACTTGGGATTTGCGATCCCAGGTAAGATCGGTTCAGGATCATGGGATCCTTTTCTATCAGATAGGAAGGGCTGTTGCACAAAATGTATTTCTAAGTAATTGCCCGATAGATCCTATATCTATCTATATGAAGAAGAAATCATGTAACGAAGGGGATTCTTATTTGTACAAATGGTACTTCGAACTTGGAACGAGCATGAAGAAATTAACGATACTTCTTTATCTTTTGAGTTGTTCTGCCGGATCGATTGCTCAAGACCTTTGGTCTCTACCCGGACCCGATGAAAAAAATGGGATCACCTATTATGGACTTGTTGAGAATGATTCTGATCTAGTTCATGGCCTATTAGAAGTAGAAGGCGCTCTAGTGGGATCCTCACGGACAGAAAAAGATTGCAGTCAGTTTGATAATGATCGAGTGACATTGCTTCTTCGGCCCGAACCAAGGAGTCCCTTAGATATGATGCAAAATGGATCTTGTTCTATCCTTGATCAGGGATTTCTCTATGAAAAATATGAATCGGAGTTTGAAGAAGGGGAAGTAGAAGGAATCCTCGACCCGCAACAGATAGAGGAGGATTTATTCAATCACATAGTTTGGGCGCCTAGAATATGGAGCCCTTGGGGCTTTCTATTTGATTGTATCGAAAGGCCCAATTCATTGGGATTTCCCTATTGGGCCAGGTCATTTCGGGGCAAGCGGATCATTTATGGTGAAGAGGATGAGCTTCAAGAGAATGATTCGGAGTTCTTGCAGAGTGGAACCATGCAGTACCAGATACGAGATAGATCTTCCAAAGAACAAGGCGTTTTTCGAATAAGCCAATTCATTTGGGACCCTGCAGATCCACTCTTTTTCCTATTCAAAGACCAGCCCCTTGTCTCTGTGTTTTCACATCGAGAATTCTTTGCAGATGAAGAGATGTCAAAGGGGCTTCTTACTTCCCAAACAGATCCTCCTACATCTATATATAAACGCTGGTTTATCAAGAATACGCAAGAAAAGCACTTCGAATTGTTGATTCATCGCCAGAGATGGCTTAGAACCAAGAGTTCATTATCTAATGGATTTTTCCGTTCTAATACTCTATCCGAGAGTTATCAGTATTTATCAAATCTGTTCCTATCTAACGGAAGGCTATTGGATCAAATGACAAAGGCATTGTTGAGAAAAAGATGGCTTTTCCCGGATGAAATGAAAATTGGATTCATGTAATAGGAGAAAGGTTTCCCATTCCTTAGCCTGAAAGATATGTGGCCATGAAATAGGGATTAAGTGGAACAGAATTGACTGAGTGGTAGAGTCGTGGAAACACCTCCTTCTTCCATATTTTGGACACGGAACAATATGTTACTGCTGAAACATGGAAGAATTGAAATCTTAGATCAAAACACTATGTATGGATGGTATGAACTGCCTAAACAAGAATTCTTGAACAGCGAGCAACGAGAGCGATTCCTCACTACATCAAAAAATTTCCATTAATGAAAGATGTAAATCCATTGGAAAAATAAAAAATACGTATGTCGGATGAAATGGTGGTTGTTGCTATCTGCTCCAATAACGAATCGTTGGTTTAACTGAATAACTAAATGAATAACTAAATAAAATAGATAGAACCTTCTCTTCGTCTCAGGTCGATGGATCTTCTCAATTGGAAGATCCCCTATATGGATAATATACACATTCCAGTTGACCGGGCCTAATTCTAATTCTTTTGTTCTGAAGCAAAGATATCCACGGGGCGGTTCGTCCTATTCAGATATTCACGACCAAGAAGTACTGGATTCTCTTTCGGATAGGCTCTGAAAGGAGAAAGAGAAGG